GGCAAATCCAAAGAAGGTTTTCCTGTACGTTCATCAGTAAATATTGCTAGATCCCAATACACCCAATGCCAAATAGATGCCAAGAAGCACAAGCCAGAAAACACAATATGCGCTCCAGCCACACCTTCATAACTCCAAATGCCTGGATTCGTTATAGTTCCTCCTGTGATACTCCAACCGCCCCATGAATTGGTTATTCCTAAACGAGTCATAAAGGGTATAACGAACATGCCTTGTCTCCACATTGGATCAAGAACGGGATCAGAAGGATCAAAAACTGCTAATTCGTATAGAGCCATCGAACCGGCCCAACCAGCAACCAGAGCTGTATGCATTATATGGACAGCAATCAACCGACCGGGATCATTCAATACAACTGTATGAACACGATACCAAGGCAAACCCATGGAAATACCCCTTTTATCAAAGAAAAATAGACACTATGTAACTTTATTGCATTGAAAAACTATGCTATGGATCTCCCCCATTCAGTGGATTATCTCAGAGCAGGAGTTAATATTTGTTCGATTCTGTTGTGGCAATAATGAAACAATTCTGTTCGTAGGAACAAAGAGAAGCAGATCTATTCTATACCCGATAAGTATCAATACGCAATGGTGGGTTGAACCTCTTTTCTATGAGTGAATACACCCGTACTTGTTCATTATTCGAAGGACCCATTCGTAAGACTTTTTTTATTTAGTTTGTTTTATTCTTCCGTCCTTTATGACCTTATCCCATATATGAATAAAAAATATTCAAATATAAGAACGGCTAATACTAATATTATGACGACAATTTACCCCCTAAATTACGTTTCCACATCAAAGTGAAATCTAGTACTTAATTTTCTTTCTTTTTATGCCTATTGGTGTTCCAAAAGTACCTTTTCGAAGTCCTGGAGAGGAAGATGCATCTTGGGTTGATGTATAGTGTGACTTGTCAGATATATTGGGTCATATGGGATTTCCCCGTTCTCTCCCCCGATAGAGATATCCTCTGTTTCACCCAAGAAAGATTGATTTAATTATCAAAAATTTGGAGCGTGAAGTGCAATTAGATTTGGATCCATTTTGGGGGATCTAAATTAATATTATCATATCAATTAAAATAATTTATGGTTGACTTGGTTGGACCAATAAAATGAAGTATCCAGTCTCCGTTTAGAAAAAACCCAATCTGTAATAGATCCATGATTATTACTTGTACCATAAACGCCCCCCCTTTTATTTTATTATATACAAAATATACAAATAGGAGTGATCTCAAAGTGTTAATCAATCGAATAATATGATGAATATGTCGAATATTTGACGGAAGACATCAAATAAAATAAATTGAAACAAAATAAAGAAGTGGTATTGGGAAGCATTTGTCCTATATGCGCAAATTGAAATCGGGCATATCTTTACCTGGAGTAGAGCATAAACCTAAAAGAATTGAAGAGGCCCATTCAGGAACAAGAAAATTACATCGTGATTTGGATTGGATCTCGATGAAACAATACATCAATGAAAAGTTAGTTCGATACGTTTAGTGAATTTTTGTTTATTGTAGTATATATTTATAGTATAGAGAAACAAGCTAAAACTTATCTTTCTTGAACACATAGAAGAAAAGTTTCCTTTGCTAAAAGTTAGACAGAGCCTACTATGCAAAAAGAAAGGGGGCTGGAATCTACACATTGATTTGTTTTTTTTTTCACAATTTTATTTTTTTTTTGAACCGTATGCATCAAAAGGTGCGTGTACGGTTCCTAAGGGATAGTACTTTATACTATCCTAATCAACCGACTTTATCGAGAAAGATTGCTTTTTTTAGGCCAAGAGGTTGATAGTGAGATCTCCAATCAACTTATTGGTCTTATGGTATATCTCAGTATAGAGGATGATACCAAGGATCTCTATTTGTTTATAAACTCTCCCGGAGGATGGGTAATACCCGGAGTAGCTATTTATGATACCATGCAATTTGTACGACCAGATGTACATACAATATGCATGGGGTTGGCCGCTTCAATGGGATCCTTTATCCTGGTCGGAGGAGAAATTACCAAACGTCTAGCATTCCCGCACGCTTGGCGCCATTGAGTTTTTTATTTTTCATTTGAGAGAAAAAAGACTATGCCTTCGCAGGAATATTAAGTAATAATAGCATGGCACTTCGAATTCAATATGAGAAAATTATTATTATTTTTTCAAACATTAGATTATGTATTGAAAGAGTAGTATGAGATAAAAGGTATTTCCGATTGTTTCTTATCTATCGGGAATCCATTTCAGCGTCACAAACTTTTTTTCGCACTGTCATAGATATAGAGTAGAAAAAAAAAAAGAAATAAAATTTTCCTTAGCTCAAAAAGAAACTTTGGGATTGCTGAATCACAGAGACCATAAATATATGAAGCAACGGAACCATCATAGTATTTTTGAACTTGCCCGAAAGGAAGGGTGGTAATTGGATCATTTGCCAATCCGGGTCTTATAGATCCTATATTTTCTCAAAGTAAATTCCATTATAGAGCCGTATGCACTGCACAAAAGATGCCTGTACGGTTGTTCAATTTATCTTTTTTTTTTATTCTTTTGTTTTCACCTCATTATGCAAGATAGAGGAACCATTGATTTATCATCAGGGTAATGATCCATCAACCCGCTAGCTCTTTTTATGAGGCACAAACGGGAGAATTTATCCTGGAAGCGGAAGAACTACTAAAATTGCGCGAAACCATCACAAGGGTTTATGTACAAAGAACGGGCAAACCCTTATGGATTGTATCCGAAGATATGGAAAGGGATGTTTTTATGTCAGCAACAGAAGCCCAAGCTCATGGAATTGTTGATCTTGTAGCGGTTGGTTGAATGAAAATAGCAAAGATTTCGCGTCAATCTGTGATTTTTTTTAGATTCTTACCGCGTTTAATAATCTATATTTAAAAAATTTAATAATCTATATTAAGAATTAATAGTAGTAGAATACAAACAGAAGCAATTGATAATAATCCGGTTAGGATCGATCTAAACCAGCCTAGTATGTATATGATTCAGCATGCCAACGATTAAACAACTTATTAGAAACACAAGACAGCCAATAAGAAATATCACGAAATCCCCCGCTCTTCGGGGATGTCCTCAGCGCCGAGGAACATGTACTAGGGTGTATGTGTGACGCGTTCAAATCATGAGCTGGTACACAAGACAAGAAAGTAAAGCCCTTTTCCAGTATCAATGATCAGTACCAGTGAATAGGATAGAATGGAAGAATTCCGCTCACTATCCTAAAAAAAATCCCTTATATCCCTGTGTATGCAATTTATGGTTTCCATTGGTGCAAATCCAATCACCTGAATTTAATTTAATTTAAGATGAAAAGCAATTCCCCATTGGTAAAAAAGGGTTATCCATTAAGCGGGGGAAATAAGCAGAAAAATGATGTTCCCACTTTTGCAAGAGCGGACTCACAGGGTCAGCTACCTAGCTAAATTTCATAATTAAATACCGTTACTGTATAGGTAGATCTCGTTGTGAAAGACCTATTACTAAATAATTAATGGGTAGAGCCAAAGGGTGTGAACTGTACAAGTTACCAATAAATATTGATTAAGGAAGGGGCTCCGGTGTATAGAGAGGACCTCACCGTTTAAGAAGTAACCATAGAAACGATGGAACCACTATTATTTTATTCATTCATAATTTACTATTTTTTTTTAGGCATTTCGCCGCTAAATAAAAAATAGTGGTCGGGAAGGTTATAGTAGCAAAAGCCATTGGAATTTTTATTTTATACATTGGAAGAATCCGTTTTGTTATCAATCGATCAGTAAAGAGGAAAAGAATAATTGAAAGAACAGAAATAAACAATCAATTAGTTATTCATCAAAGTTTTATTTATTCAATGACCAGAATTAGACGAGGATATGTAGCTCGTAAACGTAGAACAAAAATTCGTTTATTTGCATCAAGCTTTCGGGGGGCTCATTCAAGACTGACTCGAACTATTACTCAACAGAAAATAAGAGCTTTGGTTTCTGCTCATCGGGATAGAGATAGGCAAAAGAGAGATTTTCGTCGTTTGTGGATTACTCGGATAAATGCAGTAATTCGTGAGAGTAGGGTATCCTATAGTTATAGTAGATTAATACATGATCTGTATAAGAGGAAATTACTTCTTAATCGTAAAATACTTGCACAAATAGCTATATTAAATAGGAATTGTCTTTATATGATTTCCAATGAGATCATAAAATAAAAAGAAAGGGATTGTAAGGAATCCACAAAAAAAATTTAAATGACGTTCCCCGGAGACTAAACTCCGGGAAGGTATAGTCAAAATTAGTATGATAAAAAATTGATAAAAAGTCATCAAAATGAGACTGAGTGAATAAAAAAAAAGATTTATTCTTCCCCGACTCTGTGAATCTTTTTTCTTACGACACTGAAATCTAGATTCTTGGATTTTTCTAACAAAACAGCCATCCGCGTTTGAATTCGGATTGGAATTTGGATTCGATTGAAGAGTAAGTCTATTTATTTCTGGTTCGAAAACTAGTAGTTCTGGCGGTCGACTCGGTTCTTTCAAACTTTTTCTCGTTATTAAGAAAAGGTAACAAAGATAAAATACGAGCTTGTTTTATAGCGATAGTAATTAATCGTTGTTGTTTCAAGGTCAATCTATTCACTCGTCTAGATAATATCTTTCCTTGTTCACTAATAAACCGACTAATTAAACTCATATTTCTATAATCAATTCGATCCCCCGATTGGATCGGGGGCAAACGCCTACGAAAAGATCGTTTGGATTTAAGAAAAGGTCGCTTGGATTTATCCATGGTTTGTTTATTCCTTATCCCTGAAAATCCTATTTCTATTCCAGTCGGATCAAAAATGAATTCGAATTAAGAAATAGGATTTTTAGATTATTAAATATATGTTATATATATACTATGTTATTTTTCCTGTTCCTTGGAAGGGTGACAAACCACGTTCGATCTATTTCTTTAT